TTTAATTATTAATATAAAATTTATTAACTACGGTTTAATAAAATTTAATGGAAAAATATTAATTAATTATTTATATTTATTTGTTCATTAAAATATTGTATATATGTATTTTCATGTACATTAAACATTTAAATTATAAAAATTATATTAATTAATTAAATTTTTAATTAATTAATATTTATATATATATATAAATTTTTTTTTAAATTAATATAAATATTTATAATATATTTCTATTTAATTAGAATTACAATTGATTTATGGCCATATTAATTTTTATAATCATATTAATAGAAAAAAAATAAGAGAAATAATAAAAATTTATTAATGTTTATTAAATATATAATATAAAAAAAAAAAAAAAAAATCTATGTAAAAAATAAGTTATATAGATAAAATTTTTATATTTTTTATAATTTATTATAAATTTATTTTACATGTAAATTTTAGTATTAAATTTTAATTATTTTAATAATAATTAATTTAAATTTACAGTAATTAAAATTAAAAATTTAAGAAATTAAGATTTAGTAATATTTAAATTAATAACTAATTTTGTGCCAGCAGTTGCGGTTAAACAAAAGTTAAATTAAATTATTTCAGTATATAATAAATAATAGTTAATTAAATTAAATATTAAGTTATTAAGTAAAATTTTAATTTAATTAAAAATTATTTTAAAATTATGATTTAATAAATTTTGTTATAAACTAGGATTAGATACCCTATTATTAAAAATTTAATTAAAAATACTAAAATAGTAAGTAATATATTATTGAAACTTAAATAATATGGCGGTATTTTAGTTCATTTAGAGGAATCTGTCTAATAATTGATAGTCCACGAATAAATTTACTTAATTTATAATTTTGTATATCATTGTTAAAAAAATATTTTTATATAATAATAATATTTTAAAATTTAAAATAAAATTTAATTCAGATCAAGATGCAGATTATAATTAAGTTAAGATGGGTTACAATAAATTTATTTAAACGGAAATAGTTTTTAAAATTTAATTGAAGGTGGATTTAAATGTAATTTTAATTAATTTATTAAAATGATTAAAAATTGAAATATGTACATATTGCCCGTCACTTTCATTTGAAAATTGGAATAAGTCGTAACAAAGTAGAGGTACTGGAAAGTGTTTCTAGAATGAACAAATTAGAGCTTGTTAAGTATTTCATTTACATTGAAAAGAAATTAAAATAATTAATTAATTTGAGGGGGTAAATTAATAAATTATAAATAATAAAAAAATTTTTAATATTGGGGGATATTGAAGTATTTTTTTTAAAAAAAATAATTTATTTTATAATGAAATAGTATTGAGGGGGAAATTTGAAATAGTTGAAAATTAATTAATAGAAAAGTAATTTTTATTTAGTGTATCTTGTGTATCAGAGTTTATTAAAAAATATTTTTTTTAAAAAAAAATCTCGAATTTAAAAGAGTTAATTAATTATAAAAGTTAATGTAGAAAAATTATTTTAAATAATTAATTTGAAATGAAATGTTAATCGTTTTTAAATATATCTAGTTATTTTAGAAAAAAATTTAATTTTAAATTTAAAAAATTTTATTTTTAATTATAATTAAAAATAAAATTTTAAAATTAAATATATTAAGGGATAAGCTTTAATATAAAATTTTATAATAAATTAAAATTAAAATAAAAATTTTAAAATTTACATTGTTTAAAAATTATAATTTGTTATAAAAAAATTTTATTTTTAATAAAATTTAATGAAAAAATTTAATTTTATATAAAATAATAATTAAAATAAAAAAAAATTAGAGATAATGATAAAATTAGTATATTTAATTAAGTAAAATGTAATTTAATTAATTTAAATTAAATTAAAGGAATTCGGCAAAATTATATATTCACTTGTTTATCAAAAACATGTCTTTTAGTTAATAATTTAAAGTCTAATCTGCCCACTGATTATAAATTAAAGGGCTGCAGTATATTGACTGTACAAAGGTAGCATAATCAATAGTCTTTTAATTGAAGACTTGTATGAAAGATTTGATGAAATATGAACTGTCTCTATTTTATAAGGTAAAATTTAATTTTTTAGTCAAAAAGCTAAAATAAGTTTAAAAGACGAGAAGACCCTATAGAGTTTTATATTAAAATTATTTGAGGTTATATTTATAATTAAAGGTTAAAAATTAATTTAATATTTTATTGGGGTGATAAAAAAATTAATTTAACTTTTTTTTTAATAAAACATGAATAATTGAATAATTGATCCATTTTTTATGATTAAAAGAAAAAATTACCTTAGGGATAACAGCGTAATATTTTTTTTTAGTACAAATAAGAAAAAAAGTTTGCGACCTCGATGTTGGATTAAGATAAAATTTAAATGCAAAAGTTTAAAATTTTGATCTGTTCGATCATTAAAATCTTACATGATCTGAGTTCAAACCGGTGTGAGCCAGGTTGGTTTCTATCTTTAAATAAGAAAAATATTTTAGTACGAAAGGATCAAATATTTTTAATAATTAAAATTTAATGAATATTAATAATATAATTATACTATTTTGACAGAAAAAATGTGATGATTTTAGAAGTCATAAATATATAATTATATTATATAAATGGTATATGATTATACAAGATTTATATAATATTATTATTGGAATTTTAATTTTATTAATTGGGGTTTTAGTAGGGGTTGCTTTTTTAACATTGTTAGAGCGTAAAATTTTAGGTTATATTCAAATTCGTAAAGGGCCTAACAAAATGGGTATAATGGGGGTTATACAGCCATTTTGTGATGCTATTAAATTATTTTCTAAGGAGCAAGTTTATTTAAATTATTCAAATTATTTTTCTTTTTATTTTTCTCCTATTGTAAGATTTTTATTATCTTTAATAATTTGAATGGTAATTCCTTATGTTTTTAACATAATTATTTTTAATTTAGGGGTGTTATTTTTTTTATCTTGTACTAGAATTAGAGTTTATACTTTATTAATTGCTGGTTGATCTTCTAATAGAAATTATTCTTTATTAGGGGGCTTACGGGCAGTAGCTCAGACAATTTCTTATGAAGTAAGATTATCTTTAATTTTAATATCTAATATTATTTTAATTATAGATTTTAATATAATTAAATTTGGGGAATATCAGTATTTAATTTGGTTAATAATAATAATATTTCCTTTAAGAATATGTTTTTTATCTTCATTAATAGCAGAAACTAATCGTACTCCTTTTGATTTTGCTGAGGGGGAGAGAGAGTTAGTTTCTGGGTTTAATATTGAATATAGAAGAGGAGGTTTTGCTATAATTTTTTTAGCTGAATATTCTAGTATTTTATTTATAAGATTATTATTTATTATTATTTATATAGGGGGTTATGAGTTAAATTTAATATTTTATTTAAAATTAGTATTTTTATCCTTTTTTTTTATTTGGGTTCGGGGTACTTTACCTCGTTATCGTTATGATAAATTAATATATTTATGTTGAAAAAGATATTTACCTTTATCTTTAAATTATTTATTATTTTTTATAGGGTTGAAAATAATTTTAATGTATAAAATAAATTTAGTATAAATTAATAGAATAATTATTTTCTTTCTTAAGTTTTCAAAACAAATGCTTAAACAAGCTCATTAATTAATAATTAAAAATTAATTTATCTCAAAATTTATTTAAAATTGGGTTGATAATAAAATAAGAAAAATATATTAATGTAAGAATTTGTCCAACAATAATATAAGGATTTTCAACAGATCGGGCCCCAATTCAAGTTAATAAAATAATTGTTATAATTAAAAATCAAAATAAAATTTGATTTAATGGGTAGAATTGAATACCTTGAATTTTTTTATTAAATGTAAAAGGTAAAATAATTAAAATTAAAATAGATATTACTAAAGCAATTACACCTCCTAATTTATTAGGGATGGATCGAAGAATAGCATAAGCAAATAAAAAATATCACTCTGGTTGAATGTGAACTGGGGTAACTAAAGGGTTAGCGGGGGTAAAATTATCGGGGTCTCCTAAAAAGTAAGGGTTTGTTAAAGAAAGAAGAATTAAAAATAAGATTAAAATAATAAATCCAATTAAATCTTTAAATGTAAAAAATGGATGGAAAGGGATTTTATCTAGATTTCTATTAATTCCTAAAGGGTTATTGGATCCTGTTTGATGAAGAAATAATAAATGAATTATAGTTAATATAAGAATAATAAATGGTAATAAAAAGTGGAAAGTATAAAATCGGGTTAAAGTTGCATTATCAATTGCGAATCCCCCTCAAATTCAATTAACTAATATAGTTCCTAAATAAGGAATTGCAGATAGAAGATTAGTAATTACTGTTGCTCCTCAAAAAGATATTTGTCCTCAAGGTAAAACATATCCTATAAAAGCTGTAGCTATTAATAAAAATAAGATAATAATACCAATAATTCAGGTAAATTTTAAATTAAAAGATTCATAATAAATTCCTCGTCCAATATGAAAGTAAATACAAATAAAAAAAAAAGATGCTCCATTAGCATGTAAGGTTCGAATTAATCAGCCATAATTAACATTTCGACAAATATAATTAATTCTGAAAAAAGCTAAATCAATATTTGCAGTATAATATATAGTTAAAAATAAGCCTGTTAAGATTTGAATTATTAAACATAAGGCTAGTAAAGATCCAAAATTTCATCATGAAGAAATATTAGAGGGGGTTGGGAGATCAATTAATGTTCTATTAATAATTTTAATTACGGGGTGATTTTTACGGATGGGTTTATATAAATTTATCATTAGTTATAAAATGATCGTAAAGGGCCAAAAAAAATATTTGTAATTTTTACAATTGCTACTAAGGTAATAAATAAGTAAATAATTAATATTATTATTATAAAATAATTTTGATTATTATATAATTTAGATAAATTAAAATTATATTCATTATTAAAGAATAAATTTAAATTAAATAAATTATTTATTTCATCATTAATTGAAAAATTTATTCAAATTAAATTATTTTTAAGTAAAATTCTAAAAATTACAATAAATATAAAATAAATAAAAAAAAAAATTGTGTTAAAGTTAATTTTAAATAATTCATTTGAAGCTACTCTTGAAATATAAATAAATAAAACTAGTAATCCCCCTAAAAAAATTAGGAATAAAATATACGAAAATCAATAAGTGTTAATTAATATTCCTGAAATTAAACAAGTAAGTAAAGTTTGAATTAAAATTAATAATCCTATTGTAAAGGGGTGATTAATAAAATATATTAAAATTGAAATAGAAATTAAAAAGATAGATAAAAAAATTTTAAAAATATCAAAGAATAGTTTATAAAAATAATAATTTTGGAGATTATAGATAAAGAAAATCTTTTTCTTTGAAGTTTTTAAAGAAAGTTCTTATTTTTGATTTACAAGACCAAAGTTTTTTATTAAACTATAAAAACTTAAATAAATGTTAAATATAAGATTAATCATTATTATTATATTTATATTTGGTAATATAATTTTTGTATCTAGACATAAGCATTTATTAATTGTATTAATAAGTTTAGAATTTATAGTATTAAGAATTTTTTTTTTAATATTATTATATTTAATAATAATTGATTATAATTTGTATATATTAATAGTATATTTAGTTTTTTCTGTTTGTGAAGGAGCTTTAGGTTTATCAATTTTAGTATCTATAATTCGAACTCATGGAAATGATTATTTTCAAAGTTTTAATTTAATTTAATGATAAAATTTTTATTAATAATTATTTTTATAATTCCTTTATGCTTTAAAAAAAATATATTTTGATTGGTTCAAATATTATTAATATTTATAATATTAATATTTATAAATTTTACTATCAGTGTTATAAATTTTTGTAATTTAAGTTATATATTAGGGTGTGACATAATTTCTTATGGTTTAATTTTATTAAGTGTTTGAATTAGAAGATTAATAGTAATAGCAAGAAGAAGATTATATAAAAATAATTTTTATTCTGGCTTATTTTTATTTAATATTATTTTTTTGATGTTAATGTTATATTTAACTTTTAGAGTGATAAATTTATTCATATTTTATTTATTTTTTGAGGGGAGATTAATTCCAACTTTAATATTGATTATTGGTTGAGGGTATCAACCTGAACGAATTCAAGCAGGAATATATTTATTATTTTATACTTTATTTGCTTCTTTGCCTTTATTACTAGGTATTTTTTATATTTATAAAAATATAAATTATATAATAATTTATTTTATAAAATTTTATGATTATAATTTATTAATTTTATATTTAAGATTAATTTTTGCTTTTTTAGTAAAAATACCTTTATATTTTGTTCATTTATGACTTCCTAAAGCTCATGTAGAGGCTCCAATTTCTGGATCTATAATTTTAGCTGCGGTTATATTAAAGTTAGGGGGGTATGGTCTTTTACGAATTATTGTAATTTTACAAAAAGTTAATTTAAAAATAAGATTTTTTTGAGTGGTGATTAGTTTAATTGGGGGATTTTATATTAGATTAAATTGTTTTTGTCAAATTGATATAAAATCTTTAATCGCCTATTCATCTGTAGCACATATAAGAGTTGTAATTGGAGGGATTATAACAATAAATTATTGAGGGTATATAGGAGCTTATATTTTAATGGTTGGGCATGGTTTATGTTCTTCTGGGATATTTTGTTTATCTAATATAAGTTATGAGCGGTTAAATAGTCGAAGATTATTTATTAATAAAGGAATAATAAATTTTATACCTTCTGTAAGTTTATGGTGATTTTTACTATTATCTTCAAACATAGCTGCTCCTCCTTCTTTAAATTTAATAGGTGAAATTAGATTAATTAATAGATTAGTGAGATGATCTTGATTAAGAATGATTATGTTAATATTTATTTCGTTTTTTAGAGCTGGGTATAGATTATATTTATATTCTTATACTCAACATGGAAAATATAATATAGGAATTTATAGATTTTATACTGGGGTTTCTCGGGAATATCTTATATTAATATTACATTGATTACCTTTAAATATTTTAATTATAAAAATTGATTATAGAATAATTTGATTTTACTTAGATAATTTAAATAAAATATTGATTTGTGGAGTCAAATATATGAGAAGTTCATTTTAAGTTATTAATAAATTCTCATTTTATTTTATTAGATTTTTTTTTTTGTTTTTTTTTATATTATTAAATTTTTTTTTTATAATTTATTTTATTATAAATAATATAATTATTTTTTTAGAGTGGGAAATTATTTCTTTTAATTCAATTAATATTGTATTTTCTATTTTACTAGATTGAATATCTTTATTATTTATAATATTTGTTTCTTTAATTTCTTCATCTGTTATTTTTTATAGAAGAAGTTATATAAAATCAGAATTTAATTTAAATCGTTTTGTTATTTTAGTATTATTATTTGTATTTTCTATAATTTTATTAATTATTAGACCTAATATAATTAGAATTTTTTTAGGTTGGGATGGTTTAGGTTTAGTTTCTTATTGTTTAGTAATTTATTATCAAAATATAAAATCTTATAATGCTGGTATATTAACTGCTTTATCTAATCGAGTGGGGGATGTTATAATTTTAATATTAATTTCTTGGATAATAAATTATGGGAGTTGAAATTATATTTTTTATTTAAATTTTATAGGAAATGATTTTTCTATAAAGATTATTAGTTTATTTATTATTATTGCAGCTATAACAAAAAGAGCTCAGATTCCTTTTAGATCTTGATTACCTGCTGCAATAGCTGCTCCAACTCCAGTTTCTGCTTTAGTTCATTCTTCTACTTTAGTAACTGCTGGAGTTTATTTATTAATTCGATTTAATAATTTATTAGTAGAAATATTTTTTTTGAAATTTTTATTGTTATTTTCTGGTTTAACTATAATAATAGCTGGTATTTGTGCAAATTATGAATTTGATTTAAAAAAAATTATTGCTTTTTCTACATTAAGACAATTAGGTTTAATAATAAGAATTTTAAGAATAGGGTTTTATGATTTAGCTTTTTTTCATTTATTGACTCATGCAATATTTAAAGCTTTATTATTTATATGTGCTGGAGTAATTATTCATATAATAAATAACAATCAAGATATTCGTATAATAGGTGGTCTTAGATTTTATGTTCCTTTAACTTCTTTATGTTTAAATATTTCTAATTTAGCTTTATGCGGTATTCCATTTTTAGCTGGGTTTTATTCTAAAGATATAATTTTAGAGATGGTAAGAATGAATAATTTAAATTTATTAATTTTTTATTTATATTATTTTTCTATTGGGTTAACAATGTTTTATAGTGTTCGATTATTAATATATTTAATAATTGATGATTATAATTTATTATCTGTTTATAATTTATATGATGAAGATTATGTTATGTTAAAAAGTATATTTATTTTATTAATAATAAGATTAGTTTCTGGAAGATTTTTAAGTTGATTAATTTTTTATTACCCATATATAATTTATTTGCCTTTTTCTTTAAAAATGATAGTAATTTATGTTAGTTTTATAGGAATAATAATAGGTTGATTAATTAGTAATATAAATATTTATTCTTTAAATAAGCATTTAATATTTTATAATTTAAGAAGATTTTTAATTTTGATATGATTTTTACCTAATTTGTCGACTTATGGTTTAAATTATTATTTTTTAAAATTTGGTCAAATTTTAAGTAAGAATATTGATATAGGTTGAAGAGAATTATATAGAGGGCAAGGGATATATAAAATTATTAAGTTTTATTCCTTAATTAATTTAGTTTATCAAATAAATAATTTTAAAATTTATTTATTTAGATTTATTTTATGAATAATAATTTATATTATTTTAATTATAATTTATTTAAGTAGCTTAATAAGAGTATAATATTGAAGATATTAGGGTGATTTTTATAATCTTTAAATATTTATAAAAAAAATTTTTTTATTTTTACAATGAAAATGTAAAGTTTTATTTAAACTATATAAATTATATATATATATATATATATATATAAGAAATATTAATGAATTTATTCACTAAGAATTAAGTTAGCAGCTTAATTATATAGATATTTCTTAATTGGAATTTTAATTCAATTTTATCATTAACAGTGATATACCTCTTTTTGGTTTCAATTAATAAATAAGGAGTTTATTAACTCTATCTTTTAAGTCGAAATTAAATGCAAATTGCTTCTTACTTAAGATAAATTGAAAATTCAATATTATTTGAGTGCAAATCAAATGTTTTAAATAAACTATAATCCTTAAGTTGTTCAATTTAATATGTTTTGATTTCATTCATGATAAAGTCCTGTTAATAGGATAATAATAAAAAAAAAATTAATTTTAAATCAGATAATAAAGTTAATTCTTATAAAAGTAGGAATTATAGGAAAAATTAAAGCAATCTCTACATCAAAAATTAGAAAAATTACTGTAATTAAGAAAAAATGTAAAGAAAATGGAATTCGGGATAATGATTTAGGGTCAAATCCACATTCAAAAGGTGAACATTTTTCTCGATCGAGAAAAGATTTTTTTGATATAATAAATGAAATTATTATAAAAATATTAGGGATAATAATTATAATGATTGATATTATTATTATTAAAATAATTATTTATATTAATAAAAATTAAACTTTTTGATTGGAAGTCAAATATACTAAATATATTATATAAATAATTAATTTCCCCATCAATAAATAGATACATAGAGAAAAAGTCAGACTACGTCAACAAAATGTCAATATCATGCAGCTGCTTCAAATCCAAAATGATGGGTATTAGAAAAGTGGTTGTTTAAATGTCGAATAAAACAAGTTAATAAAAAAATAGTTCCAATAATTACATGAATTCCATGAAATCCTGTTGCTATGAAAAATGTTGAGCCGTAAATTCTATCTGCAATTGTGAAAGGAGCTTCAATATATTCATAAGCTTGAAGAATTGTAAAATAAATACCTAATAAAATAGTAATTAATAGACTTTGTGATGTTTGAGTAAAATTATTTTCTATTAATGCATGGTGAGCTCAAGTAACTGTAATTCCTGAGGTGATTAGAATAATAGTATTAAGTAGGGGAATTTGGAATGGATTAAATGATATAATTCTTGTGGGAGGTCATATAGAGCCAATTTCAATATTAGGTGAGAGTCTTCTATGAAAAAATGCTCAAAAAAATGAGACAAAAAAAAAAATTTCTGAAGTAATAAATAAAATTATACCTCATCGTAATCCTTTTGTAACTAGAATTGTGTGCTTACCTTGAAATGTTCCTTCTCGACAAATATCTCGTCATCATTGATATATAGTTAATAAAATAATAATATATCCTAAAATAAGTAAATTTAAATTAAAATTGTGGAATCATTTGACTAAACCGGTAACTAATGTTATTACTCCAATAGCTCCAGTTAGAGGTCAAGGACTATAATCTACTAAGTGATATGGATGATTATGATTATTTATCATTTATTAATTAATTTACTTCTCTAGAATAAAGAGTACTTAGAATAGTAATAACATAGGCTTGAATTATTGCAACAGCAGATTCTAAAATTAGTAGAAGGATTTGGATAAAAATTATAGTAAATAATAAATAATTAGGTATAGTTGTTCCTGTATTACTTAATAAAGTTAATAATAAATGTCCGGCAATTATATTAGCTGTAAGACGAACAGCTAAGGTTCCAGGACGAATAATATTTCTAATTGTTTCAATTAATACTATAAAAGGTATTAGAATAGTTGGGGTTCCTTGAGGAATTATATGAATAAATATATGTTGAGTGTTATTAATTCAACCATAAATTATAAATCTTAATCATAAAGTTAATGATAAAGATAATGAAATATTTAAGTGGCTAGTTCTAGTAAAAATATATGGAAATAATCCTAAAAAATTATTAAATAAAATAAAAAAAAATAAGGAAATAAAAATAAAAGTTGATCCATTATATCTATTAGGTCCTAAAAGAGTTTTAAATTCTTCATGTAATTTAAAAGAAGAAAAATTTCATAAAATAAAATGACGATTTGGGATTAATCAAAAAGAATATGGAATAAATATTAATCCTATAAAAGTTCTTATTCAATTAATAGATAAATTAAAAATATTAGTAGAGGGGTCAAAAATTGAAAATAAGTTATTTATCATTTTCAATAAAAATTATTTTTTATTAATTTTTTATTTATATTAATATAATTAATATTTTTATAATTAAAGACAAAGTAGTTTATAATATTAAAAATAATGAAAATTCTAATAAAAAAAATTAATGAAAAAATTCAATTGATAGGTATTATTTGTGGAATAAAAGAATATTACTGAAGTAATAATTTAAATTTGACATATTTATGTTATAAATTAACTAATTCTTTCATTAGAAGTAGTTGCTAATTTACTATTAAATGGTTTAAGAGACCAGTACTTGCTTTCAGTCATCTAATGATGAATAATTATTGATTCAATTAATAAAGTTTTTAATTGGAATTCTTTCAATTACAATAGGTATAAAACTATGATTTGCCCCACAAATTTCAGAACATTGACCATAAAAAATACCAGGGCGATTAATAAAAAATCTTGTTTGGTTTAATCGTCCTGGATTAGCATCTACTTTTACTCTTAATGATGGAATAGTTCATGAGTGAATAACATCAGTAGCTGTAATTAAAATACGAATTTGGTTGTTTATTGGTAAGATAATTCGATTATCAACATCTAATAGGCGAAAATTAGATAAATTATTATTTGGTTGGGTTATATAAGAGTCGAACTCAATATTATTAAAATCTGAATATTCATATCTTCAATATCATTGATGTCCAATTGATTTTAAAGTAATAAGAGGATTATTAAGTTCATCTAATAAATATAAAAGTCGTAAAGAAGGTAAAGCAATAAAAATAAGTGTAATTGCAGGTAAAATAGTTCAAATTAATTCGATTATTTGTTCTTCTAATAGAAATCGATTAATATATTTATTAAAAAATAAATTAATTATTAAATAAGATACTAAAATTGTAATTATAATTAAGATAATTAAAGTATGATCATGAAAGAAGATAATTTGTTCTATTAATGGTGAGGCTCTATTTTGGTAGTTAAGATTAGATCATGTTGCCATATTCTAAAAAAAGGATAATCCTTTATAAATGGGGTTTAAATCCATTACATATAATCTGCCATATTAGAAATTACTTAAAATAGGTAATTCATTATATGAATGTTCAGCTGGGGGTAAATTTTGATATCATTCAATAGATGAGGATATATTTAATGAGAAAAGAATTAAATTTTTATTAATTATGGATTCTCATATAATTAATATTATTATAATTATTGAAAATAAGGAAATGTATGAACCTAAAGAAGAAATAATATTTCAGGAAATAAATCTATCAGGGTAATCTGAGTAACGTCGAGGTATTCCTGCTAAACCTAAAAAATGTTGAGGGAAAAAAGTTAAATTAACTCCAATAAATATTAAGATAAACTGAATTTTTAATAAGTAGGGATTTATAGTTAATCCTGTAAATAAGGGGTATCAATGGATAAATCCCCCAAAAATAGCAAATACAGCTCCTATAGATAAAACATAATGGAAGTGAGCTACAACATAATAAGTATCGTGAAGGGTAATATCAATTGAAGAATTAGCTAAGATAACTCCTGTTAAACCTCCTACTGTAAATAAAAAAATAAACCCTAATCTTCACAATATTGATGGGCTGTAATTAATTTGAGTTCCATGAAGGGTGGCTAATCAGCTAAAAATTTTAATTCCTGTTGGTACAGCAATAATTATGGTTGCTGATGTAAAATAAGCTCGAGTATCAATATCTATACCTACTGTAAATATATGATGAGCTCAAACAATAAATCCAAGAAGTCCAATTGCTATTATAGCATAAATTATTCCTAAATAACCAAAAGTTTCTTTTTTACCTCTTTCTTGGGAAATTATATGAGAAATTATACCAAATCCAGGTAAAATTAAAATATAAACTTCTGGGTGCCCAAAAAATCAAAATAAATGTTGATATAAAATTGGATCTCCTCCTCCAGCGGGATCGAAAAATGAAGTATTTAAATTTCGATCAGTTAAAAGTATGGTAATAGCTCCAGCTAATACTGGTAAAGATAATAATAAAAGAAGGGCAGTGATACCAACAGATCACACAAATAAAGGTATTTGATCAAAAGATATTTTATTAATTCGCATATTAATAATAGTTGTGATGAAATTAATTGCTCCTAAAATCGATGAAATACCAGCTAGATGTAAGGAAAAAATAGCTAAATCAACAGAAGATCCTCTATGGGCGATATTAGATGAAAGTGGGGGATATACTGTTCATCCTGTTCCTGCTCCATTTTCTACAATTCTTCTGGAAATTAATAAAATTAAAGACGGGGGTAAAAGTCAAAATCTTATATTATTTATTCGGGGGAAAGCTATATCTGGGGCTCCTAATATGAGGGGGATTAATCAATTTCCAAATCCTCCAATTATAATAGGTATTACTATAAAAAAAATTATAATAAAAGCATGAGCAGTTACAATAGTATTATAAATTTGATCATCTCCGATTAATGAACCTGGGGTTCCTAATTCAGTTCGGATTAATAATCTTAAAGAAGTTCCTACTATTCCTGCTCAAATTCCAAAAATAAAATATAAAGTTCCAATATCCTTATGATTTGTAGAAAAGAGTCATTTTCGCAAATAAAATGGCTGAGTTTATAAGCGATAAATTGTAAATTTATTAACGAGAATTAATCTCTTTTATTATAAAGTCTTATATTCAAATAATGATATAAAATTGCAAATTTTAAGGTGTAAATAATACTAAGGCTTAAAGAAATTTCTTTATAAATAATTTTGAAGACTATTAGTTTATAATTAACTTAAAACCTTAAAAAAAAAAAGTTCTAATAATTATACCTAATAAGGAAATAAAATTAAAAAAGTAAACGAAAATTAAAAAATTATTTTTAATATAAATTTTAAATCATTTTATTTTTAAGGAAAAAAATAATAAAGAAGAATAAATAATACGAATATAAACAAATAATAAAATTAAACTTGATATAATAAATATAAAAGAAATAATAAAAAAATTATTGTTTAGTAAATAATTAATAACGATTCATTTAGGAAAAAATCCTAAAAAGGGAGGTAAACCGCCTAAAGAAAAAAAATTAATTATAATTGAAATTTTAATTAAAAAATTTATATTAAAAAAAAATAATTGATTAATAAAAAAAATATTAATAATATAAAATAAAAAACATCTGATAAATGTAAAAATTGAATAAGAAATAAAGTAAATTGTTCAAAGGGTTTCACTAATGATAATAGAGGAAATTATTCAACCTAAATTATTAATTGAAGAGAAAGCTATTAATTTACGTAAAGAAGTTTGATTAAATCTACCAATAGCTCCAATTAAAACATTAAAAATTATAATAAAATATAAAAAATTTATATTAAAATAATAAGACAATAAAATTATGGGGGTAATTTTTTGTCATGTTATTAAAATAAAACAATTAAATCAAGAAAGACCTTCTATAATATTAGGGAATCAAAAATGAAAGGGGATTGATCCTATTTTTATTAATAGAGAGGAATTAATAAAAATAGAAAAAAAATTATTAAAAAAAAAATTTTTTACAAAAAATAATCTTAATAAAATTGAAAATAAGAAATTAATTGAGGCAATTGATTGAGTAAGAAAATATTTTAATGAAGCTTCTGAATTTAAAAGATTATAGGGGGTAATAATAAGGGGGATAAATCTTAGTAAATTAATTTCTAAACCAATTCAACATCCTAATCATGAATTAGAAGAAATGGAAACTAGTGTTCTAAAAAATAAAATAAATAAAAAAAATATTTTATTAGAGTTAGATAATAAAAGAATAAAAAATAAGAATTAAATTATTCTAAAATGAAATTTATTCATATTATAAAATTATATTTTAGTGTAAGATGCACAGTAATTTTTGAAATTATTAGGTATAGTTTAATTCTATAAAATATAATAAAGGTAATAAATTTACATAGTTTATTCTATCAGAATAATCCTTTAGTCAGGCACTTTATTAAATTTAAAAAAAAGAATTTTCTTTATATTTGAGGTATGAACCCAAAAGCTTTATTTAGCTTATTTTTAA